GTGGCTTACCGGCCTTAGAGGAATGGATTGCCCTAGGGTATATCGCATTTCATTTCCTAGTAATACCTGATACTACAACAAGTTCTCCAATGAGGCGTGTTCGAATCCTTTCAGAAAGAAGCAGCTCTACTCCCCCAACACCTGAGGGAACGGAACGGCGGAACGACAGAAAGCTCTGACAAAGCCATTCAGAGTCAGAGGCGGACAATTGAGGACACTAGAAAGACAAAGACTAGCAATAGGGTTAGTTTACCTCTTCCTACCCCACTTCTTCGATTACTTCTTCTTATGTGTGGTCTGCCCCCGTCTTCTTAAGGAGGTCTTTCTCACAGGACGGAGATAGGTTATGCAATTATGACTTATTCAAGAGGTCCTATTTTTTTTTAGAGAATCCTTGTGTATTCTACGAGAATAGTTGCTCGAGAATCATTGTGTATTCTACTGGTATAGAATCTTTGTGCGCTGACTCCTACGAATATACCTAACTAGTCCATCCATTTTGATAAGATTCTTCTGCTGCCGCTTCAAACACTCGAACACCTCTCTACTTACCGATCCACTCTTCTCCTTCACCGCCTTCCCTAGCATCTATGTTAGCCGCTTCTCTCAGGCACAGCAACTACGTACCGTACCAAGATATTCTCATTTCGTTCCTGCTGGGCGTATTTCAGTGTTTCAAAAGAGAATTGCTTTTAGCCTTGTAAGAAGTCCTTCTCCAAGCAGTTTATGCGCTTAAACCCTCGCCGTAGAATCGATCTTTCGTGATGAGGACTGTACCTTGAACTCCATTGAAACCAAGACGGATTGCTCCTTGAAAGCAAGCTGAGCTGCCACCGCTTATCAAAGGTGCCAAAGCCTACTGCAGCTAAAGTCAAGATCCGAAATGTGCAACAAAGAAAGGGAAATAGAAGGTGCCCAATCTAATGCTCTAGTCTAAGTTGAAGCTGCCACCTTTGAGATTGGTAAACTACAAGAAAGGCCATCCAGGATTAAGTGCCATCTGGGATTTAAGGTTTAGTACGACCCACTTTCTGAGTCTTGCAGACGAACGAACTCTTCAACAGGGTTTACTTTTCAGTTTCAGTCGAAATTCAATCAAAATACAAGGTTGTTCATCCTTTATGTGCCTTCCCTATAAAGCTAGCTTGGGAGGGGCGGAGCTGTTCCAGACTTCCTTTCATTATGGTATTTCCGAACAAGTTCCTGGATAACAAGCCTAAAGGTTTTCTTATTGATGATATCGACGATGGTCTTGATATTCAAAGATTTGTTGTGAAATAGGCGCCTGGTGGGTGATAGGTGGATATTAGAATGATGGGGAAAGAGCTGCCATACTTGACTAGAACCGAAGGAAGATCTCTCACACCTATAAGTAAGTGGGTAATGGAAACTAGATGTCAACGAGCGGCACATAATTGAAATTGGACAACCTCACCCCCCAGTGAATGTAGTCGGATGGACAGATCGACTGTCGCATGATCGAGTGTGAGCGCATGATCGACTGTTAAGGTAGGACCTTCAACAAAGAGGGTTGATCAACAAGTTCAGACTATTTTCTGTCAATTCGGCTGTCCCAAGATTGTATCATTTCGATTATCAAATCCCAATGTCTTGGTCTTGAATCATTCGATATAAGGGCTTCACTTCAAAGAAAGAGGCATAGGAACAATGTCCCGAAACTGAAGATGAGACTGAAAGCAGCCATACGAGATTAGAGAATAGAAAGAAGGGTTCCAAACAAGCAAGAAAGGGTTCAATGAACGCTGCAGTTCACGATGCATAGCTTCCAACTAGCTCGGAAAGGCAAGAACCCTACTTTAGAGGTATAGGTTGCAAAGAGGGGTTGCTATTGAATCGTCTGTGAACGAATCTGCTGCACATGAATGCACAGACTAAACTGTTGGAGGAAGAGAAGTTGACAACTCCGCTCTTACAAATGCAATTGAATCAGCTCTGAGGGATTAACCGGATTGCACTGATTAGGCAGAAAGATGCCATTGACCTATGTTATATGAGACTGTGGAGCACGAAGGGCAGCCTTTCTTTCCCCAGGCTGTCTTAATCTGAATGGCAGCGATTGCCATTTGATATAGGCTATTTGCCTTGCTATTCCTCCTCGTCTATTAAAAAAGAGAAGGTAAGAAAGTCATATCGGCAAGGAAGAAGAGCGCATTTAGATTAACAATCTCATTGCCTTTTCCTCTTGTTTATTCTATTCTCTGTCAAAGAATGCATATTCTAGCACCATCCGCTCCTCTAGCGGACTCTAAGAAGGGACCTAGTCTGAATCCTATATGCTAGAAATGGTCTATTTTAAAAGGCATCGATTTACTTGACTACCCGGATCGTCGCCGGGTTAAGCACTTAAGCTAAGGCATAGGGCGTAGCGAGTAAAAGAGGCAAAGTCAAGCAATCAGGAGCGTAGCGGATAATCTGTGCAAGAAGTGACTTACCCTTTTGAAAGCAACGGAAGATCCTGAAATTTAGACTTTATTTTATTTTATACACTCTTATCTTAAACGAAGATATTCGTGGCCTCATGAAAACTATTCCCTGAGGAGTAAGCCTAATAGTTTCAGAGGGGGGTTGCCCGATTCCTTATGTGATGCCTTTATTTGATTCCGAAGTGCCTTTGGCATGATCGTTTCGAAGTTATTTCATCTTTCATAAGATAGTCTTTTTCTGAAATCAGAATAGTTGTTGAGCGGAACCACCACCTTGGTTGGGATAAGGGTGCAGCAGCAGTGGTAATAGCAGTAGAACCGACCACAATGGAAACAGCTTGAGCAAATCCCTTTCTCATTATGAACCTACTTTCTTCCGTCACGTGAAGAAGCCCAAGCAAAGGAACTACATCGAAAGACAAAGCCCTTCAAAACTACCAGCAGCACGAAGAAGAAAAAGACAGACGGAAAAAGAAAGCTAAACGATTGACTTCTTTATGCCTAAGGCAGAGGATGTTTTACACTCTACTTTCAAAGTAAAATTCTATAAGATAAAGAGAGTCTTCCATTGATCTATCTATAGGCATAGGCTAGTCATTAGCTTGAGATCGGCCAATTCGGGTCTTATGCGATGCGGAATTTCTCCTTTCTCTGAGGAATGAATGCTCCCATCGGCCTCTACTTCTAGCTCTGATTCGCACCTCTCCTAGGCCTCATTTTCCTCCGCTCCTTGTTCGTTCCTCACCCTTTCTCTTGTCCACAATCGCCTTTTGACTAGAGGTAGAGAGAGAGAAAGCCGCCTCCCTCTAATCTTGATACTACAGTCTCCATATCGGCTAATAATAAATAATAGCAATAAGGCAGATCTAGCCTTAAGAAGAGAGTGAGGAAAGGGCCTAGCTTCTCAATAAGTCATTCAAGGAACTAACTATACTTAAGATGTGAGCTATACCTATTCCTTTGAGCTATACCACCTATTCCTTCTTTTCTTATCTCTTCCCTTTCGGGCCGGATCGGATAAAGAAAGGAGCTAAAGAATGAAATATTCAGAAAAGTAGTCCTTACATTTACATCCCTCCGCAAGCATAAGTAGAGTCTCTGACTTCAATAGCCAGTCTTGTACTAATAGATTGCACAGTGCCCAGTCCTCTAAGATCTATTGGCTGAGTAGTCTCTAACTTCCGTATTCTCCTTCCTTTACTTCCCTTCCCTACTCTTTTGAAGTCCGTTTGCCAATGCGTGAACTTCTTTTATTTATGGGAAAAAGCGTGCTTTGATCGCTTATTCCGCACTTATTATACCAATTCAAATCTTGCATTTGCATGCCCTATTATAAACACTAACTGAATGAAACAAGCACTTTTCTAACAAAACAAATTGTGCCACATCTTCTGAAAGACTCCTTGGGAACAGCTGACCAAAAGCAAGCAACCTTTCTCCCGATGTGAGCTTAAAAAGAATGGAATGGAATCCGGATGCGTAAGTGCCTTCGCTCCCCTAAGCGGGGATGAACTAAAACTCCTAACAAGGTAGGCAAGCAAAGACGGGTTATGCCTTCCAACCCGAAAACAGTGCTTATTACGACGACAGAGTCAATGGCACAAACGGATTCAATAGCTGGGGTAATGCCGACAACTTCAACGAGAGTGAACAGCTTCTTCGTCTTAAACGGATCAATGGCATTGAATAAAAGCATTTCTCGCCCTAGGTCTGGGATCTTTCCCATCTACCATTCCTCAACAACAGGAGTTCAATAGTAGTGCTTTTTCCTCCAACCTTGAGCAATTCGTGTGAACAGATTCAGGATGAATTTCCATTATGCCTATCGCCTTGAGCTTCCTCCCTTTTCTAGTCTACTTGAAACTTCCGACAACAGCTAAATCTATGGCACTTGCCTTGGCTCGGGTACTCCCCTTCTTTTTATAATCCAGTTCAAGCATCATCCTATTAAGGTATATTGATCTGAGAAGGAAGCACTCTTCTATAAACCTTCGAGAAGGTTCGTAGCCTTGCTAACGGTTTTCAACCTTTACCTATGTGCCTAGTGACTGATACCTATCACCGGAGACCCAAGACTAAATTAGTTGTCCTTCTAACCCTTGGCTAAATTCTTGTATTCCTTCACTCAACCTTGGCTTGATAGGCTTAGCACGATACTACGGTTCTTCAGGCCCGACTCGGCATGGTTCACCACGTTCCTCTGCTCTTTTTTTTGGCTTGTTATAGTTTAACCCCGGCTCCTATGGTCTATTATTTCTCTTCTTAATACCCGACCGCTAGGTTCGTTCGAGAGCACGGTTCCGCTTGGGGCGCTTCTGCAATAAATAGAAATAGCATATATATAGAAGTGATATTTCTAGTCGTCTTGGTATTGGATCCGTTTCACCTATGCTAGAACAAAGAAATCCAGAAAATGGAATTCACCGTGAAATGGAAAGCATTTTCTTTCATGACCGACTGAACGACGACTAAAGCAAGCCTTTCTTTCTGTTCTCTGCCATTTTCTGAAAGGATTTGCTGTGAACCTCTGGCGCTCGCTTTAGTGCTCTGTCCCTAATGGAATGGAATAGGAAGATCTGCCCATGATCTAGTGTTCCACATTTCTGGTATTGGAAGAAGGAAGTGTCTTGACTCTTACCCATGCTGATAGATCGGTTTACGCACCTCTACTATTAAATAAAACAAAATGAAAGCTAACTGCAGGACCCCGTACTATTGATATAGTCTACTACTCTAACTAAGGCAGTACCTGTACTCTGATCCTGACCGGCCACGCCTAATCCCAAGCTATGAGCTGTCTCACGACGAACTATTCGAGCGAAAGCTCTGTTCCTTTCTCTTGCTAGGAAAACATGAGTGCTCTTCCTACCGACATTGATAAATCAAATCATACTTACTACGCATTACTGAGCTGATCGGACTAGCTCCGTTCGCTTTGCTGGTTCCTGAATAACACATTTTCTTTTCTGTGCCGGTACACAAGAATGCTTCAATGGACGGATCAAGAGAATGAATCAAGGGAAGGAAAAAGAGAACAGAGAAGTGGAATGTCTCACATCGCAGCTGCTGGGAAGGAACCTCTAGCTTCACCTACTACGGAGTGGACAGATAGATGAACGAAGCTCTACTGACCACTCCACGCTAACCTGTGGGCTACCGCTTCCATGCTCGCTCAGCTCAGTGAAACTCCAACAAATCATTTTCACAATCACGCCTTTGCCTTTGGGTTCTCCTAACCAATGGGAATCCACTAATGATATTTTGAAAAGAAAAAAACCAATTAAAATATTAATGTGGGGTTTTATCTTCTTCATTCTTATTTCTTTTCAGAGTCCTCTAGCCTTCTGCGACGGGCAGATCGATTCACCTCCAATTGTGGATTGGCTTGCCCAAGCGCAAGAGGGACCTCCTCACGGCCAAGAAACAGTACCCGTTGAACCCCCCTCTCCCCCGGTAATCCCGGAACACCCGCCCCTACTGCAGGATTCTATCCGCAGACAGATTCTAGCGCGGAGGCTTTCTTTATATTTCGTAGGAAAGCACACTTCTGCTCACCTACCAGCCTTCTTAGAGATTTTAGAGTCTCATTTTCGAATTGAGAAACGAATAGAATCCGCGTTGATTGATGATGGGTTCTCTCCGTGGAGAATCTTTCATAACTTACCGGATATACGGGGGGTGCTCTTTAATCATACTAATAGCGACAGGGAGAACCCTCTATTATCCCAACGCACTTTGCTCTCCCATCTAGAGCAAATCGAACGAAATGGGACTCGCCAAAGTCTCCCATATAGGCGAGTGAGACGAGCTATTAACAATCTCGAGATATGGCTCGATCGCTACGGGTAAGGGATTCACTTAGAGTTGAAGGATTGGGGTTGAGTGAGTGAGTGAAGGGGTGCTTTTTTTTCTTCTTTCTTTTTTTTTTTTTTTCTGGTATGCCGCTCCGCGAGCAAGGAGCGAGAGAACAAAGAGGGCTGTGGTGATGTTAGAATTTTCACCTATTTGTATCTATTTAGTGATTAGTCTGCTAGTTTCTTTAATCTTAGTCGGTCTTCCTTTTTTATTTTCTTCTAATAGTTCGACCTATCCAGAAAAATTGTCGGCCTACGAATGTGGTTTCGATCCTTTCGGTGATGCCAGAAGTCGTTTCGATATACGATTTTATCTTGTTTCAATTTTATTTATTATCTTTGATCTGGAAGTAACCTTTTTCTTTCCTTGGGCAGTATCTCTCAACAAGATTGATCTGTTTGGATTTTGGTCCATGATGGCCTTTTTATTGATTTTGACGATTGGATTTCTCTATGAATGGAAAAGGGGTGCTTTGGATTGGGAGTAATCACTAGTGATAGGGCAAAAACCGGGGGGAAGGACAAAGGAAAGAGCGATGCCTACATTAAATCAATTGATTCGTCATGGTAGAGAAGAAAAACGGCGCACGGACCGTACTCGAGCTTTGGATCAATGTCCCCAGAAGCAAGGAGTATGCCTGCGTGTTTCGACGAGAACACCGAAAAAACCTAATTCAGCTCTACGTAAGATAGCCAAAGTACGGTTGAGCAATCGACATGATATATTTGCTTACATTCCGGGCGAAGGTCATAATTTGCAGGAACATTCTATGGTCTTAATAAGAGGAGGTAGAGTGAAAGATTTGCCAGGTGTGAAATTCCATTGTATTCGAGGAGTCAAGGATTTGCTGGGAATTCCGGATCGAAGAAGAGGCAGATCAAAATATGGTGCAGAAAAACCAAAATCGATATGAATGGAAGATGCCTCTTGAACTTGTTTTTTCGGTCAGTCGAGGGCAACGTTACGCCCTAAAATAGAACTATACGGAGCCCTTCCGATTGTTAGTCTTGCTACACTACACGAGTCTAGGGTGAAGTTGAAGCAGGAGATCGATCTCAAAACAAAGCCTGACCTAAACCCTTAGGACAAATTAGTTTGATGCACAGAACTTAACACTCAAGCTCCCTTATAAATTCTAGTTTTTAAAAAAATGAGTATGAAACCCCTATCCCTTACCTTGCCGGAACGGGAAAGGGCTCTCTTGCTTTGCTTGTTTGCTTTGTTCCTTATAGCACTGTGTCAAGTTCTCCTTTCATTGGTCTCGGGTGAAGTATCTGTTATAAGCGAATCTTTCCTTCCTTGGCGGATGGTGGCATACTCCCTTCTGGCCTATCCAAGTGCAACTTTTCATTCTAAAAAAAGAGAAAGGGCGATAGCTTTCACTTCTCTCATTCGGAGGGGCTCCTCAAAGGCTCCCCTTAGAGTGGAAATTTCCCCGCCTGCAGAGTGTAAGTATAGAGCTGGGTCCTCATTCCAGTGATTTTCATCTCCTTCTTGCGGGGACAAGAGAACACGAAGATTGAAAGCATCGGCTAGGCCTTTCTTTCTCTGATTAATTTCCAGTTCAAAGACTGAGCGGATCGGAGAAGGTTACCAAGTTGAGTAGAGGGATGTGTTGAAGGGAGCAAAAGTACTGAAATGAAGGATATGGCTAAGTTTATTTATAAGTATAAGTTTCTTTTTCTGAGCCCCCTTATTGTGTGTGCTAGGGTAACTAAGCTGATGGTCGTAACCGTGGGATCTTCTCCAAAGTGTATCAAAACACTAGGAAGCACGATACCACGTCCTGCTTTAGGTTGTGTCAAACCTAGAGCAGACACCAAGAAATCTGTACCACTGATACCACCCAATACATAACCTCGCAAGTATAAGCAAGCGAGGAATGAGTCCCTGCTAGTATTGGTTGGTCTTACTTTATCAGACATAGGATTGTGGCAAGCAAGAGAAACTCAAGTTAGTGTAAGGGTGCAGCGTGAAGGCCCCCTCGAATTGCACCAGAAGTTGTAGGGGGGGAGAACCATCTATACTCCATTGAGGAGAGGCTAAGGCTGTGGGATGCTCTTTTGAATCCCCACTTTCCGGATCCCCGATAACGATATCATCACCGAAGAAATTTAGCATTCACGACAGAGAATTTGATCTCCTTTGTCGTTGAAAATGATTCGAGCCTGGCTTTTTGTTATGCCAGTGTTGAAATCCCTTCTCTTCTGGTCTCTTTGAGGCTTAAAGGGGCTGGCTACAGGCGGTATTCGTCTTCGTCTTCTATTACCTTCAAAAGAACAAAGGCAACAGAGAATCCTAAAAAATATTTACGCGCGGAGTACCTCTACTCTAGCAGGGATCCCTTCGCTCATAAGGAGGGTCCTAGAGGGAAAGAGATTCTGCATGCCCCTTATCCCGAACTGATCGATAGAATCCATTCTAATAGAGCCTAGCTTGTTAGAAACCTCATCTCAGTATTCCATTCAAGAACCAAGCCTTGTTTGTCACATCTAGCTACTCGGATACGAAAGAAAGAGCGGATCGGATGGTAGCATTGGGCTCCTATCTATCGGTTGCATCCTTAGGAACTACCAACTTAATAGGAAAGAAGAGAGCAAAGACAGAACAGAACTAATTAGATCTAGCCATGGTAGCTAGTCGAATGTAGGAGATAAGAACCCTTTAGGACCACTTCCTTACTCAACTAGAATAGATAGAGGTTGGAAGGGAGCGAGTGAAGTATACGTAACGAGCTAGTAAAGGGCTTCGGGAGATCAAAGAAAGAATGACTTCCTCACAAAGCATAAAGAAAAGTAAGGTATATAGCCAGGAAAAAGAGAGACGGATAGTTGAGGGGCCGTGCCCTCGCTGAAGCCAACCCACTTTCTCCTCTCTGAGAGTCAACCCTGACTTTGCTCAGCTAGAGGCTTCCCCAGTCAACATAGAGAAGGACAGTCGATAGAAGCAATCATCCGAGGAACCTTCCTTCACTGTTGGTGTCCCATATTCAAAGAAATTCATAGCTAAGCTGACCATCTATCTGCCCTAAAAGAGCTTGGAAAACGGGTGCCAGCAGTTCGGTTGAAACTCGGAATTAGGTAGTAAGTGAATACTTGGGCTTTTGGCCACCGATGAAAGGAAGATTCCCAGTCATGTAATTAAAAATCGATTGAGAAATCAAAAGCCCATACTTTGGTGTAGCACCGGTTCCGGCTACTCTTTTTAGATGTTATTTCCGATATCCTGGACTCCAGAAAGGAATTCACAAATGACTGAGCGACTATATCATGGGAATATTCCACTGCTGAACGGCGAGAACTAGGCTTGGCTTCTATAGGATCTTTACTATGATATGCTACTTTTCTTTTGGTACTCGTACTGTCGCCCTCGTATCTGCTGGATATGGATAACAATCTGCGGTCTCTACTGGTTATGCTTAAGGAACTGTAACTTAGTCAACTGGTTCTTCGTTCTTCAACTGGATAAAGGACTTGCTCTGGTAATGCAAATGGTACTAATGGATCTACTACTGGTTCTTTGACTGGATCAACGTATGGATATGCTTCTTGCTCTGCTCCAGCAACCCTAGCTTATGGTTCAGGTCCTACAAGTGGGTATGTGACTGGTGCGTGCTTTTTACGTATTAGCTACTTATGCTCCTATTGGTGTTGATACTAGGTATGGATCAGGGTATTGATCTAACACTGGATTTGCTGCTAGGTCTACTGCTTGCTTTATTTATGCCTCTATTGCTTCAACCGAGTAAACCGTTGCTCTTGCTCTTGTCTATGCTTCCTCTTTTTTTCATGCAATAAAAAAACCCAGGCGACCTTTGCCAAATAGAGACTGAAAAAAGCTTCTATTTATAGGCCTTGGAGGCCCTTAACCCTTTTATTAGTAAGATAGGTTGTCTTGGTTCCGTAACATGGATCATTTCAAACCTGGCTTTTCATGAATATTGAACCCCATCCACTAGATTTTAGTGCGCTGAATAATTTTCCCCGTACGGATTTGAGTACGAAAGGCCCACCCCTCAAAGCCTTCTTCCGAACTTGCCAACAAAAGCGGATCGGTCTCTATCAAAAAATAAAAGGCTAGAGAGAAGAGGGGCTTGGGGCTACATAAACTACTACGGTATAAGGTTTTGTGGCAAAAGACTCTATTATCAACACATCCTATTACGCGGCAATTACCACAGTTAGGAGATGTCCTCTTCTCTTAATAGCGAGAGCATCTTAATAAGTGAAGTGGTAGCAGACGGTCTTTCAGCAACAGAAACGGATTTGGTAGCATAAGTTATCCCTCTAGTGAAGCCTATTTGCAGCTTTCATCCTTCTTTTTCCTTACCAACCTTGGGGTAATTCAATGGGGGATTCAGTTCATCATACGGATTGCTTTTTAGAGCATATGGTATTCTACCAAACTAGTTGTTTTACGCAGATGCTTTGTCCTGCCAAGAGCGAGCGGCAGTATAAGGTATTGTCCCCGGCCTTCTGGCTCCTTTTTTGGAAGTTTCTTTTCTCGCGAAATACGTTCTGCCGTCTTTCTCTTTTCCAAGGAATGGGTACTGTTGGGTTATGGGTGGTCGGGTATCGTGTGATACCAATCGGTCCAACGAGGCCGACAACATCTTCTTAAGTGAAAGCATCCGACTCGGCTTCTGTTCTGCGATAGAAGACTCTTTTTTTCCACCCTCCGAGGAAGTGGCAGAGCCTATTGATAGATAGAATCTGCTCTCGGCGGATTACCCTTCTAGTGTTCACTATTATCCTGAAGTTCCTACCTAACTAAGCGGATGTATTTGCAGAGTCCTAAACTCCAGCGGGTCAACTCCCAGGGAACTCCTTATACATAACCTGGCGAAAATTCCCATTTTTTGCTCTATACGAACACGAACTGGGAGGCTCGTGGACGGACCTATTACCCTACGCGTACGCGGACTGAAGGACAAAAAGAAACTCCTCAACCTCTGAGTTCTTCAGTAGATAGGCGTGACGAGGAATCACCTAGAATATAGAATATAAATTGGCACCGGGTTTTTTATTGTTTATTGCTTTCACTGGAAGGCTTTCCTTCCCTGCTGAGGAGTTAGAACTAGGAGAGTCAGCCTACCCAGCCGCTATCAAGGATAGTTTTCTATAATGCTAGAATGTGAGGGAAAAAGGAAGACGCTGACATTCAGACTCGGTTGAAGCCCCTTTCACCTTCTTTGCTCGGGGAAAGCCTCTCAGTCCTCCCATAGAAGAGTAGACGAGAATGGCACTTGTGCCCAGAAGTCATTCAAACTAAAAGACCGTTCGCCTCTACTATTACTATTGATCACTCGTGAACCCAAAAATGTCAAATTCAGGAAAAGCCGATTGGCGGCATCAGCCTCTTCAGTGACAGCTTATGATGAAGCGAAACTAAAAAAGCCTATTTATTGAGAGGAGAGGCCAGGGCCTCCAAAAAGACCTGCAAAATATTCATCTTCTAGTTTTCCACTCTGCTAGATCTATAGCGGGTCAAGCCCTTCAGCCCTTACCCTTAGGGAGTCTCTTTTTTTTCTCTGGGAAACCCGTAGGCTTTTTATTGGCTTTCCGGGAATGGGGTCCCTACAAATTGCAAAAACTGTGGTGGAGCGCCCACTTTCGGGGATCCGGGCAACCTGCCCAATATGATCTGCCTAAGCACTAAGAGAGACATCATGTGCGGGAGTGTCAACCATGAGGCAAGGTACCCTTAAGGTAAGATACCGAAAGATCCGCTTCGCTAGTGAAAGGCGGGTGGTCTTATTCTACAGGCTGGGGATTCCCCCTAATTTCTCCTCTAGGCTAGATACATACTCTTCTCCATATTTTTATAGGTAGGTCTGGGTAGGCCCCGACTATTTCAGTTTCACGTTAACATCCGCCACTGACTGCGGATGATTTGCCTTTATTAAGATAAGAGACGGATACTCTGGCAGCCCTCAACCTAAAAAATGGGAAGAGCACAACTCCCTTTGGACATCATCTGCTCCGGCGAAAGCAGTTTGATCATCTATGGCAGAACCCGACTCAACAACCAAAGTTATGGAAAAAGATCCAGCGAGGGCAGATCCTTTAGACGATTATAAGGGGGGTAGGTGATTCGGCTACATCAACTACTCAAGCATCTTAAGTGGTAACATATGGTCCAGCAACGGAGAAATCTTAACTCGAAGTTAACCCTGTTGAGGTTCTTTCCATCTCCATTTTCACCGATCCTTAGGTATGGTTGACTTGACTGATTAGGCTTACGGGCCTTAGCTTATATTGGACAAGTAAACTTCCCTTAATAAAGGACATAGGCTCACCGACCGAAACAACAAGGATGAACAAAGGAAGGAGCGCCGCTTGCACCCAATCAGTGGTCATAGGCCAGCCAAGGTCGGGTGAGGCCGGAGTATCGAATTACCTACCTGCTGATGAAGAAGCAGTGCACGCAGAAAGTGACCACGCTAGTACCAATATAGGCTAAAAAGCTTTAGGATGCAAGCACGTCCTATTTGTAAAGTAGTCCTGGCCCTGGGAGTTTCAATCATGGAAGGATACACATCCCAAACATGGGTAAATCATATCGGGGGAGTGGGTGATTGATACATGTGTACGTTTTACGAGAGCTCAGATGACTAGATAATCGCACGCACACCTTCGAACTAGGAAAGTTCCCTTTTGACCAGTCCCACTCTCTTTCTATCTATAACTCATTCCATTCCCTAGGTCAGGGATTAGCACGCCCTTACTTCCAGAGGTAAGGCTTCCGTGGTTCGGCGGGAGCCCCCCGCCTTGTCCCAATCGTTCCACGTTCCACCCACTCTCAAGAGCGACTGCTGGTGAACTTCTTAAGCAAGCCCTCAGGCGAGCCCTTCAATTCAATGAATTTCTTCATGAATCATCTAAAATCTTTCTATCTCCCGTCCACCCCCTGCCTTTTCAACGAGTGGATGGATCGGGCAGCCATGCCGGACTTCGGGATGGAGCACCAAGAAACGTAGGAGAGGCAGAGGGATCCGGGGGATGGACCAGTAGAAGCCTAAGGCTGCCGGATTTCCCACGCCCTTGCCCCCTTCGCCGAAGAGCAAATAATCATCTTCCAAGCTATAGCGGAGGCGGCAGGGATAGCAGGAGTCGAGGAAGCCGCAGCAGAAGGCGCCAATAGATAGCTACATGGGTCGCATGGAATGCGGAGGCCCCTCCGGAGCGGGAACACGAACGGGGGAGAAAGCATCTTAGCCCAAACGAAACATAGCCCATCATCCTCACCACCATCGCTAGAAAGATAGGTGGCGGGGAATCAATATACAGAACCTGTTCGCCGGTTGTACGAGTGGCCACCGGAACCACAGCAGGGGAGGCTGTTATTGTTATCAAGCGGGATTCCATATCAAGTCGCAAAAGAACAAGTGATCCCGAAGGTTTTTTATACTAGAAAAGTATATGGATTGGAGTCTGCTCCTCAGCAATTGATCCAAAAAGTCCCACAGCTCCTTCTTAGGCGAGCGAGGTGACCTCCGTTGGAAGAAAGAAGCTAATAGAGTCATAGAAGATCCCGAAAGAGGCGAATTGCCAGAAAGTTTATCAAATCCGATCCTTGCATCATCTGATCTCGATCGGGTTAACTCCTAAATTCAGGCAGTGAGCATCGAATAAGCCAATTGACACTATCGCCTGTTTACAGCAAATCAAGATTAGATGGACAAAGAGAGCTTCAGTCAACACAGTCCTAGAAGCTCCATTCATGCCCACTTCTATTCCTAAGAGCCCATCATTCTACTCAAAAGAGGACGGAGGCTACTTTCGGGACATTGGTTGCAGCGATTTGTAGACCAATAGCAAAAGCAGCAACGATTCGATGCTCTCAAGCAGATCTTCCCCCAAGAGTCAGAGCGCATTCGAGGTCTAATGAAATTCCCGGATCGAGTTCTGACCCTTATCGAGCAGGAAATAGAAATAGAATCGGACAAAGAGCTGTTAGCAGGGCTTGTTCACGAATGCCCTGTTATGTTAGAAGGAATCATTGGACAAAAGCGAAGTTGAGCCGCCAATGGGAGCAGAAAGGAGGTTATAGAACTGGATTGTTTAGCAAATACCATAGCACATAGTACTCGGAACCCAGAGACCAAGACTCAATTCATAAAAGCTCAAACTTACCCATCCGAACAAAGACGCACATATCCCTTTTGGGGTCTGACTAGTGAGCCAGGCAGGAACAAAGCGACGAAAGTCTCCGCAATTGTACTAACGATAGTTCAACATCTCCAAACGGGCAAACTTATGGATTGTGAGCTTTCTCACCATTTCGACATCTCTTTACCATTTCATCGTCGCAATCAGAGGAGACCCGGTCCAACGCATAAGACTACTACATGGACCATATTTCAATGGTACAAGACCTTTTCCCTGGACAGACTTGACAGAAAGCTAGCATTAGGTCTAAAGACGAGTTTACCGGAACCTGAGTCCTCCTCTTGGAATATCTCTGACATCGTTATTATTGATTTGAAAAGTGGCAAAGAATATTATAGGCCAGGCAGAAGCCCTACGTCTCTCACTTTGATGAGTGGAACCTCTTGCCCCCTCGAATCAGCAGTGTTCTTAGCGTACGGGATGATTATGACTGGAGGAAGCCCATTCTCTTGTGAATGAAGCTGGTGCTCATTGTTCTCATAGTAAGAATAGTCAACCAGGGAAAGTCCCATTAGGAAGTGCAAGGGGCACTGCAGATGACTTCCTTAGTCTAGTTCCGTGCTGTTCTCATTAAAAAGAAGAATCGCAGGAAGAGCGGTAAAGCTCCGTAAAACCTTTTTTTTAAGGGTAGCGCTGGCGTGAGGTCATTTCATTAGGTGAGGTTTCTCTTTCGTGTCTTCAATGTGGGAAGATGAAGGGTGACTTCTTCTGCTGTTGAGGTATATGTTGTTTTGGACGGGATAGGTAATGGTTTTAGAGTTATAGGGGCTACGTAGTACAGCTTGGCTTAGGGCGCAGCCAAGTCCAGTCATCTAGATATATACGCTATATCACAACTTCTTCTATCTAAGTAACTTCTTCTATCTAAGTATTATTCAACCTCTCTTTCCTCGGAACTTCAATTTCATCCCTCTAGCTAGGATGGTGGTCTACGATCATGAGAAGGACATAACAGAATAAAGTAATTTCCTTATCCAGCTACAACTCTCCTCCTTCCACGCACGGACAAGGATGGGTTGTTAAAACCTATTCATCTTTTTTTTTGGTTCGATCCGGTTGGTTGGGAAATCTTTATGCTGGGCCCTAGGATCAACAGTGAGCCGCTACTCCCGAAGTTTCGTCCTGGTGTGTTATCTTTTTAGGCGACAGCATCAATCACTCCGGAAATAAACACCAGTTAGTAGAGCTGTTATAAATATACGTATTTTCCAACCAAACGAACTGTCCAACGAACGGATGATCGGTGAGGAGTCGAACCTCATAAGCACGTCTTGAACACGCCGATCATGGACCTGGCACTCGACTGACAAACAAAGGAAGGAGAGTGGATGAAAGAAACGCGGCTGGAAGGAGAGGCCCCGTCCTCGAAATTCGAATTTGTTACCGACAATGAGACCCGCCAAAGATGCTTCCTTAGTTCTACGAACGTGCTAAGCTAAGGGCTTACGCATAATCTACGATAAGACATTCATGACATGATCAGCGGATTTCCGCTGAAGCTTAAGATTTGAAATTCAAAGAAGCAGGTCTTGTCAGTCTTTTGTACTGTACGGAGGCATTTAAGACTTCTTCATTAGTTGCAGTGATAACAACCAAAGCCATGTCATGTCCATGGGCACTCTCACTTGCCCGAACGCTTTCCTTACAGGCTTGAATTGATCGATTGCACTAGTATAGTACTTTATATGATATGCCAAAACTGACAGTTTAAAAACAGGCTCGCTCGTCGCGCTTGCTTCCGCTCCCGACATGAATGAACCGAATGACTTGCTTTTTCTGAATTCTTGGGTGGGATTATCTTATTGACGGTTACATGTTCACTTCTAAGCTGACGTCTTGCTCTGTGCTTTTCTGCTAACCCGTAAACTTCTTCCCCGATCGGATAATCACCCGTTAGTTGCTTTGAAGAGTCTGAGTGAGAAAGCTACTATGGCCACGTCTTTGCTTTGTTCTTGAGAGCATTCCCCACTCAAACCCTTTCTCCCATGCCCGACAACTCATTTGTCGCACACCGTCCGTGTAAATGGATCTTTCACATACTCCCTCTTATGTTTCCCTATTGGTCTCACTACCCCGGTAACTAGATTGACTCTCCTTATCAAGAGATTCCATCTAGTGAATCTAGTCCGAGGTGGAAGTCGTATTAACCCGCAGGATCTCTAAAGATGAGTACGCCCAGATCTGATTCACTTGCAGGTATTCGAGAACAAGCCCCTCTAGAGATGAATGTGCAGCTGACTCAATCACTGTGGATTCTGCGGCATCAATCCCAGTTGCCTTTCTTCGGCCGTATTCTAAGAATAAATCCCATTCTTGCTAAGAGCGGTAATTCCTTTAGGCCACTCACTGGAACCCCAAGAATTTGTCCTAAATCGTATTTGCTTTCCTATTCATTATTCATTGCCTTTCCTTCCCCCGGTTGGTTTCGCTCTCTTGGAACGTTCATTCCTTGTAAGAACAATCCTACATCTAAACCTTGTTCTTGCTACTTAGGGACTATAACTCCTAGAAGTCGAACTCGCTCGCAGGTAGGGAGAATTGGTTCACATTCATTCCCAGCTAACCAACAGAGTGACTAGTGGTGGGCAAGAGGGTTTACAGGGTGAGGTAGTTTATTTATTAAATAATCATTCCCATGGTCATAGTTCAATTCGTTAGCTTTCTAAACTCCTGGGATATCTACTAGTTATCGCCTTGAGTCTGCCCTTCCTAGTTAGGCCATTTCCTATTGCCCGTACTAAAGCACCAACAGCGGGAGACTCATTCAAAGAACACCAAGGCAATGGCAATCTCGATTAAAAAAAGAGAAGGCTTTGTTGTTTCCTTCCCCCTAAAGCTAAATCGACTGCGGATCTTAGCAGCATCGCTTATTTCTCCAACGTCTTCTTCTTTTTCAATAGCAATAGCATCGGAGTCGTTCACAAGAACTGACTATTCTCTTTCGAAACCTAGAAAGCGAGAAAGAGAAGTGCTTTAATTAAGCAGAAGTGATCAACGAAGACCTAAAAGCAGTTATGTTATATAAAGCACTGCTGCCATTTCCTTTGCTACCGGCTTCTTTCAGTCCTAAAGTGAAAGTAAATCAAGAGGGTAAAGTAAACTCGATCTATCTTTCCGGCTTAGCCGAACTTCTCACCTGGTATGTTTTGTATGCCCTACCAGGGGAATCCTGAAGTTACTTCAGGATATTCTGATTCAAGCTCTGAACAAAAGCTTATTCTTTTCTCTATTGTACCCTCATCGGCATCTCCTTACGCTGATTCAATAGCAGCTGGATTGTGAACAAGAGCTGAAACACGTGAAAGCTCAAAGCTACTGGTTCTGTCATACTCTATTCTAGTTCTTTCTACTCTCGAGTTACCTTTCGAGCAGACTCAGAAAAAGAAGAAGCCCACGAAGCGGTAGCAGCTACTTCTTTTCTTCTGCTTCTTCGGTTGTTGCTGCCTAATTAGCTACGATCAATGAAAATATCGTAAGATAAGAAAGCTGTGCCACGAACAGCGCTTTGCCCTTTCTATATTCTATATAAGCTGCACTACGCCGAATGATAAAGATTTCCTGCTCCCATCTATTTGTTGTGGGGCATCCCATGCTTTCTCGTGGTCAACAACCAACCACAACTCACTCGAATTCTTCACTACTCATACAGGCTTAACTCCGTTAAGCTGTCTGGAGGGAATCCTTTTTTCTCAATCAATCATGCCTCAACCGTCAGGTCGGACATACCCTGAAACTTTGAATATCCTTCGCCCGTTATCTCCTCATCTTCCTATTTATAAGCCACAGCTCACTTCGACGTTTCCAATTTCCCATAGAATCTCCGGTGCTTTCCTAGCCACGATTGTTTTGTTTTTTTATCTTCTTTGTCTGAAAATGGGTTTGATTTGCTTCACCTATGAGAATTTCTACCAATTCTTCTTTTATTTTTATTCATCAAAGCTTATCCTAATCTCCGTCGAGATTACTGCCTTAGCCCTGTCCTATCATCTGTATAATGGGGTTCGTCATTTATTGACGGATTTTTCGGGATTTCTCTTTCTTAGAATTGGAAGAAAAAGATTGAAATGATTATGATTGTTCAAAATTGCACCTATACCTTTGACTTTGAGATTAAAAAAAAAAATGTGAATTTTCTTATTAAATTTTACGTTGATAGCTCTCTTCTTTAAAGCTTATGCTGTAGAAGCTGACATCGGGCTATTGGCGTTTTATCTGCATCTTCCCGAACAAGACCCAGAAGGGCTTCGCTTTGTTTGGGATGAACTCGCAAGGAGTCGACCCGAGGACTTCCCTCGTAGAGTGGCGTCTTTTAGAATTATAAGACAAGACTCTTTTTTCTTAGTGAAACTAAAAAAAAAAGAGTTTGAGCTCTTTTGGTTTACTTTTAGCCACGCGGGGCGGCTATCCGCATGTGTCCCAAAGTGACGTCCATTTTTTTGTAATGGGTATACTCGAGAGAAAAGTTTGGAATTCGACCTCTCCTTATACGCTTACGCTCTAAAAAGGGGTCATGGACTTTTCTTTTAGTTTAGGATTAGGATCCCCTTTCTACATTCAATTCTTTATTGAGCCTGGTGTGGAATCACCATCATTACACATTCATTGTTGATTTGGCTGCTGGTCTAGCGATCCTTCCTAGCCGCCGCCTAGAGTGCAGCCTGCTTGCTGAAGACCGTAACGTAAGTAACTCAGTGCTCCATACGGGGGAAATGAAAGCAGAATTCGTTCGGATCCTCCCACATGTTCAATCTTTTTTTAGCGGTTTTTCCAGAGATCTTTATCATTAATGCAACCTTTATTTTGCTCATTCATGGAGTTGTATTTAGTACCTCTAAGAAATATGATTATCCGCCGTTAGTCAGTAATGTGGGTTGGCTTGGATTACTTAGTGTTGCGCGCCTAGGAGGGCAGCGCGCTTTGGGATGCGGAGGAGCTATTATCGCCCAGTCCCCTAACCTAATGCGGCACCGGGTTCGGACCGCAGGGAACCGTAGCATGGGGAGACGTCTAATCCTTTTGCCGCCGCAAGGCTGGCTAATCGTACGCAGCAGGCTCGAAGACCCCTGGTTCTGGAAGGCACATGAGTCCGAACGCTATGTTGAATGTGCGACCGACACTACACTACGTAGGTACCTGTGCAGGTGAGGCGTCGGTCGGTCCTAGAAACGGCGGCAGCGGCGCGAGGAGTTAACGACCGGACGTGCTGCAACCTAGGGATCACCAGGCAGCTCTTTCGCTCTATAGGGATCGGGGGGGCATAGCACAATTCTTCTTGGAGGAGGGTTGGTTTGCCCGGGTGACTGATCCTGCCATAATGTACTCCTACCGGCAACCGAAGTCGAGCATACATACGACGATCTTCATGCGTGAATAGCCGGGAGGAAAGAAAGGGCGGTAGATGATAATGAAAAAGGGCGCCGCGTCTGGACGGGCGGGCGGAATGGATGAGCGAAAGGCGCCATGGAGTGAGGAATATCCCGAGTCTCATGTAAGACAACTAAATGCACCTCGAGGTGCTGCCGTGGGGGAC